TACAATACGTCCAGTCGCTTCTCGTGGATTTTCATAACCCTGCTGTGCAAAAATGGGATATGCATTTGAAATGGATGTACGAGTGATGATATATATCATGAGCGATATGGAAATAGATCGAGTAATTTGTTCCTTTATCCAAGAAAAAGTATTTCTAGTTTGCATGGTCCAACCATTGATCCCGAAAATATATTTATACAATAAATTTGGGTAGGTCACTAATGGAGTTTCCTATCCACGATTCTGTTATTTACTGGAATAATTTGTTTTGACTCGATTAATATAATATATAATTAATTTAATATATAGGAATATAGGATGAATCTCCGGATGGGTAGAAATAGAAAGCGATTTTCAATGCTTTGCTTATGTACAACTGCAAAGTAAGAAACATTATAATTGGATTAGGTAGATAATTTTTCAGTCATTCATTGAATGATAAATCACTACAAGTGACGGAGATACGCGATTTAAATAACGGAAAATCCAATATTTTAAAATTGTATCTAGAATGACTGGAAAAGTGGAAACAAGGCCAGATATAATTTGATCATTATGAACAAATCCAAAATCCTTGTAGACAAAGCCAATCATCAGTTCCCAACCATGGGGCGAATGAAATCCGATACATAAATCAGTTAATAAAAGAAGAGAAAAAGCTTTTATTGTGTCACTTAAGTTATATAGGAATTCTTGAGCCCAAGAGTTAAGAATAACGAGTTCTTTATTACCCAAAATAGAATAACCACTTAGAATAATGAAACATATTATATTTGTCGAGAAGTGCAAAATCGTATGAATACGACCCTCGTTGTGTATCTTGATTAATTGGATTGTTTCTTTGTGAATTCCTATACGAAGGTTTTGTAGATGTGTCTCCGAGTATTCCTTGATCATTTCCTCTAAGAAGAGGAGTTCCTCTAATTCTATGAATTTTTCTAGAATACTCTTTTCTTCAAGATCATTCAAAAAAGTTTCGGATTGCCTAGTGTTGCACCAATTAGTAACCCAGGATTCCAGACTTTTTTGAAAGGAGAGAGAAATCCACCAGGGCAAAAATACTATAGATGCAAGATATAAAAGAGGAGTGAATGCTTTCTTTTTTGCCATTTTTTCATCTGTGAATTGTTAATGAACCCATCTCATTCGTCGACTCTATGTAATCTAATATTTCTCTCGCGCATCAGTTCTATTACAAGTTATCAAACCTATGAATCTATTCACTCTTTTTTATTTGTGATTTCGTGGTTAGGCCTTGAATCTAGAAAAGAATACGGAAAAAGATGAAAAATTCGAATGAATATATATGATATGAATAATATGAATAAATAATAAAAATTGTTTCCCTATATCTCAATCAGTCAAATTCGAAGCATATATCTCTTTTCGATGAACGCCCGGAAAAACCACTTTAAATAATGAATATGAATAGTATTCAGATTTTGAGACAAAAGAACTCCTTTTCTATCATTATATAAAAAAACCTCTAATATTTCGAAAAAATTTAATTGACTATGATTAGTCATCGATAGAATAATTGAGGTAATTTTCTGAAAAATATTGTGAAAAATGAGTGACAAAAAACGACATAAAAAAATTGGCTACATTATAAGAGATCCAAATTTTTCGTCATTAAGGAGCACAAAAAGTCTAAAAAGAAGCTTCAAAAAAATTACAAGATATGATCTATCTGAATCTAAAGTTTCAATTCCAACAACTAAAAAGGGGGAATTTCCTTATTTCGAAATGGTTGATTATGAGATTTTCTTTTTTTCTTATTTTTTTTTTTTAATATATAATTGAGTCGTGTATGTGTATATTTCGATACATATAAAAGATCCCCCCAAAAGGTTTTTTTATACTTGTTCCATATATGTCTGCTTTGACTCGAATGAATGTTCTGAAGAAACCTCAATTAAGTTATGTTATAGAAAAAGAGGATTCTTGCTTTTTTGCCCTCCCGCGAGAAAGCATTAATTTCTCAGCTGATTTCTTAAAATACTTCAATAGGTACACGCAAGAAATAAGCCAATTCAGCAGCTTTTTGTTCCATTTCCCGTGGAGTAAAATTCTCATCAGTACGAGTCAATGGAATGGCTCCCTGGCCTCTGATATCCATATAAAGGACACGACGAGCATAAATACCCTCTTTAACTTCTATTCTGACGGACTGAATATCTTTTATAAGAAATCGGAGAAAGACCCGACGATTTTTTCCAGGGAACCCCCAACGAAAGATACACACTATTCCGTCTTTTCTATCAAATCGATCATAACCACTACCTACATTCCACGAAATTGTGCACCACAAATAGGAGCTAATAAAAAGACCCGCGATCCCATAGAAAGACATCACAATCCCTTGTGGAAAAAAAACTATTTGCTGAGACGGAAATAAAGATATCAAATTTCTACCAAGATAACTCGAGGTTCCAACCAACAAGAATCCTAATGAACCTAAAAAAAGGATAAAAGCCCAGCAGAAATTACTTGTTTTTCGAGCCCCCGTTATAGGTTCTATCCATATATGTTCTGATCGACAACTCATACTTGATCCGGTTGCTTTTTTTGGAATTGAGAGAATACCCCAAATGAATTTGCCGTTTATTTCCGAAGTAACTCGCATCAACTAGCACTAGTTTGATGTGAACCTTTAGGAGTAATTCATTAAATTGGTTAGATCTAAACTAATAACACACCCTTCGTATGACTCACTAAAGATAGCCACATGTATATAGATAGACCAACTTTACAGTTCAGCTATTCGCCGATTTGGGTCTATTTGAAACTAGCTAATAGCATTTTGGGGAGATTTCGACGGAAGCCTCTTATACCATATTTAGCTAAATGGATATCTGTGTTATGATACAAGCGTCAGTTTTGAAAAAAAAAAAAGATAATATTTTGCGCCCTCGGCTCTAAACAATCTTGTTTTTTTGAACATGAAGAAATAAAGAAGCCATTGCGATTGCCGGAAATACTAGACCTACTAAAGGGACCAAAACGGAGGGAAAATTAAGAGTTGTCATAGAATGGGCACCTCGATTTACTATTTGTACCTGTTATTATTATTTAGATTTTATTTTATATTTATTATTATATTTATAATATAAATTATATTTATAATATAAAGATATCTTATCTTATTATTATTATTAATTATATATAATATATATATATATAAAGATCTTACTTATATCTTATATATATTAAATTTATTTATTATTTATTATACTTATATCTTATCTTACTTATATATATAGTATTATTTATTTATATTTATTTATATTATAATAATAATAATTTGACTTGATTATAATTTGATAATTATAAAGTGGAATTATTACTACTTAAAATTTTTATTAATATCTATATCTATTAAGAATTAATTAAAATTAATATAAGTATCTACTATCTAAGTCTAAGTGAGTATATAATGTAGTTTTTCATCTTTCTACATGAAAAATTTGAGAGGATATGGATGAGATATTATTTTCTTCATTTTTTGCTCTTGTCTTCGAATTTCATTCACTAAGCAAAAAGTTTTTTTTAATGAATTAGATTCTATTTATATTGATTCAAGGGTTTGTTAGAATCCCATCCAGCAGGGATTCTTAGTCAAAATAGGATTATCGTACGCTATAGAAAGATAAAAAATTCTATACTATATTTTCTAGATTTTAATTTTAATTTAATTATATATGACGAGAAGAAGATTTTTTTATTTGCCTAATTTCACGAAAAAAAAGAATTTCATCTTTTATCTTGTTAATAGAGACTTCTTGATCAATAATCAGGAATATAGAAAAAGGATCAGATTTCCGATTTTATGTGACTTTTGATTCGTTATACAATTCGATCTTATGTCAACAAAGAAAACCCATTCGTCTCAATTTCACTTGTATTCCGATAAACGAATTACTTGTTTGCTCAAAAAAATGGACTTAATGTTCTAATTTTGATTCAAAGGAAAGAAAGTGTGGAGTTGAAATAACTCACTCAGAACGCCTTTTAAAGGATTACGTGGTACGATTAGATCGAATAAACCCTTCTGGAATAAATACTCAGACGCTTGTGAACCTTCGGGTACTGTTTTATTCAATGTTTGTTCAATTACTCTTTTACCCGCAAAGGCAATGTAGGCATTGGGTTCAGCAATAATGATATCTCCCAACATACCAAAACTGGCTGTCACCCCACCAGTAGTAGGAGATGTAAGGATTGGTACATAGAATAACTTTTTATTTGATTGATAATCATATAAAGCAGAAGATATTTTAGCCATTTGCATCAAGCTCAAACTTCCTTCTTGCATACGTGCCCCTCCGGAAGCACACACTATAATAAGAGGTAGAAATTCTTTAGTAGCATATTCAATCAAACGGGTAATTTTCTCCCCGACTACGGATCCCATACTACCCCCCATAAACTGAAAATCCATAACCCCTATTGCTACGGAAATACCGTTTAATTGCCCTATGCCTGTTTGAACAGCCTCGGTTAATCCTGTCTTTCTTTGATAAGAATCGATACGATTTTTATAAGGCTCCTCCTCCGAATGAAATTGAATGGGATCTAGAGAAACCATGTCTTCATCCATAGGCTCCCAAGTACCCCGATCGATCGAAAGTTCGATTCTATCAGAACTACTCATTTTCAAATGATATCCACATTGTTCACAAAGATTCATTTTTGATTTAAAAAATTTCTTATAATTTAATCCATAACAATTTTCGCATTGAACCCACAAATGCTTGTATTTTTGAGTTACATCCAGATTTGTAGAACTTTGTCGTATACTCCTTCCGGCTTTTTTACTACTATTTCCACTTTTACCACAAATGGAACTAGAAATGTAATTGTTACTGGAATTGTCACTACCACTTACAATGTAACTATCAATACAGATTTGAGACTGAAGATAACTATCAATGCAACTATTTATGTGATTATTCCAAGTATACTGAGTATCATCCATGTAATGATCGTGGTCGGGATTC